AATTAACCGAACAAGCAGATACAAAAGGCATTCAAATTCAAATTTCAGGTCGGATTGATGGAAAAGAGATTGCACGCGTTGAATGGATCCGAGAAGGCAGAGTTCCCCTACAAACCATTGTAGCTAAAATTGATTATTGTTCCTATAGTGCTCGAACTATCTATGGTGTGTTGGGGATAAAAATTTGGATATTTATCGACAAGGAATACTAAAATCTTACTTTTTAAAATGAAACCCTCCATTCTTTTTATTTTTTTCAAAACCATCAATTAATTCTTTTAATTCTATAGGGTTAAATAAAAATTCGACTGACCTTTTGATAAAATTGCTATGCTTAGTGTGTGACTCGTTGGTTTTTTAGGGGGTTAGGATTAAACACGATTATCCCAGCTCCCCGGTATGAATAAATAAGTAGATAAATACTAACCACCTCATCACTTCGGATTATCTCAATTTAAAAAATCAGCCAAAATGTAATATAATGATCATACCTTTGTAGCGACTGAAATCTTTTTTGTTTCTGAAAAAAGCTTTGTAAAAAAAAGATAGAAGAAAAATGTAGATAAACGGAAGGATGAGAGAATGAGAGAAAAAAATGATATAGAATTCCAGTAATGTAAGGTCGATAAGTCATCTTATAACTTATAAAGGGCAGTGTAATATAGCATGAATCAAGATTCATCTTAAGTAAATGACTTTTATTTTTCCTAGAGCAAAACAAAAAAATCAAGAGCTTCGAGCCAATAAAGACTTAGAAAATTGACTCAAGAACAACTTTCATGACGAGCTCCATTGTCAAATTCAGACCTAAGCATTAAGTAAGAAGCGATGGGAACGATGGAAGCTGTGAATGCAAAAGATTCTATGGAAAAGGAAATCTTACTGATTCACTGGTCGGGATGGCGGAACAAAGCCCAGATGAATTGATCTATTCTTCGAAGGTGTACAAAAAGTCTAAAAATTAAACAAAAGAGTAAATATTCGCCCGTGAAAATTGGATTTTTTTGAATCCTTTTATTCGCGAGGAGCCAGATGAGAAGAAATTCTCACGTCTGGTTCTGTAGTAGAGATGGAATTCAAAAACAAACATCAACTATAACCCCAAAAGAACCAGATTCCGTAAACAACATCGAGGAAGAACGAAGGGAATTTCTTATCGGGGGAATCATATTTGTTTCGGTAAATATGCTCTTCAAGCGCTTGAACCTGCTTGGATCACATCCAGACAAATAGAAGCAGGTCGACGAGCAATGACACGAAATGTACGTCGTGGTGGAAAAATATGGGTACGAATATTTCCAGACAAACCAGTTACAATAAGACCCGCAGAAACACGTATGGGTTCGGGTAAAGGATCGCCCGAATATTGGGTAGCTGTTGTTAAACCAGGTCGAATACTTTATGAAATGAATGGAGTAACGGAAAATATAGCTAGACGAGCGATTTCAATAGCAGCGTCCAAAATGCCTATACGAACTCAATTCATTATTTCGGGATAAAAGTATAAAAAGAACAACTAACAAAAACGGTTCTTCATTATGAAAAATTTAAAAATTTTAGACAAAAAAATATTTCTTTTTTTTCTTTGTCCTTTGCATTGAAAGATAAAATTTTTAAATCGTATGATTCAACCTCAGACCCATTTAAATGTAGCCGATAACAGCGGGGCCCGAGAATTGATGTGTATTCGAATCATAGGCGCTAGCAATCGTCAATATGCTCATATTGGTGACATTATTGTTGCTGTGATCAAAGACGCAGTACCAAATATGCCCCTAGAAAGATCAGAAGTTGTCAGAGCTGTAATTGTACGTACTTGTAAAGAACTGAAACGAGACAACGGTATAATAATACAATATGATGACAATGCTGCAGTTGTTATTGATCAAGAAGGAAATCCAAGAGGAACTCGAATTTTTGGTGCGATCGCCCGTGAATTAAGAAAACTCAATTTTACTAAAATAGTTTCCTTAGCTCCCGAGGTATTCTAAAATTATTTTTAGAATAGGTTATTTGAAAAAGAAAATAGATTAAGAGATAGATTGTATCTCGCGCATATACCTTAAATTATTCATAAACAAAAAAAACATGTTGATTATATCAAATAATGAGTTAATAAAAATTTTAGGCATAATGGGTAGAGACACTATTGCTGAGATATTAACCTCTATACGAAATGCTTATATGGATCAAAAAAGAGTGGTTCGAATAACATCGACTAATAGTACCGAAAATGTTGTAAAAATACTTTTACGAGAAGGTTTTATCGAAAATATGAGAAAACAGCGCGAAAAGCATAAAAATTTTTTGGTTTTAACACTGAGACACCGAAGGACTCGAAAAAAGCCCTATAGAAACCTTTTCAATTTAAACCGAATCAGTCGACCGGGTCTACGAATCTATTCTAACTATCAACAAATTCCTAGAATTTTAGGCGGGATGGGAATTGTAATTCTGTCCACTTCTCGAGGTATAATGACCGACCGAGAGGCTAGACTAGAAGGAATCGGCGGAGAAATTTTGTGTTCTATATGGTAATCTTTCTCATACACAAAATGTATCCGAGATTGATTCTTTGAAATTGTAAAAAACTAAATAGAGTCAAAGTTGAAGTAAGTCGTTATGATTCAACCTGAGGGCGTATAATTTTTTGACTCCGCACCGCAACAAGGATTCGAAAAATTATATGGTTTGAACGCCCCTTTCGTGGGATAAGGGAATCAATATGAAAAATTATCAAGAAACTTATTGTCTTTAAAGAAGTAGATTCTGAAGTTGATTCAAATTTAAGATAAGGAATGACAAGTATGAAAATAAGAGCTTCTGTCCGTAAAATTTGTGAAAAGTGTCGATTAATCCGTAGGAGGGGACGACTTATCGTAATTTGTTCCAATCCGAAACATAAACAAAGACAGGGATAATCAGACTCGCTAAAGAAACTGATAATAAATAAGGAATTTTTTGTAACATGAAATGGATATATCCATAAATCTCTGACTGATATTTATGAAATGATAAAATATGGCAAAAGCTATACCACGAATCGGTTCACGTAGAAATGGACGTATGGGGTCGCGTAGGAGTGCACGTAGAATACCAAAAGGAGTTATTCATGTTCAAGCCAGTTTCAATAATACCATTATCACTATTACAGATGTACGGGGGCGGGTGGTTTCTTGGTCCTCTGCCGGTACTTGTGGATTCAAGGGGACGAAAAGAGGGACACCTTTTGCTGCTCAAACCGCAGCAGGAAATGCTATTCGTACAGTAGTCGATCAAGGTATGCAACGAGCAGAAGTCATGATAAAGGGTCCTGGTCTCGGAAGAGACGCAGCACTCCGAGCTATTCGGAGAAGTGGTATATTATTAACTTTTATACGGGATGTAACCCCTATGCCACATAATGGATGTAGACCCCCAAAAAAAGACGAATATAGAAATTTACGTTAAAGGACTGTCAAGAGAAACAAGAGAAATAAACGATTCAATGATCAAATAATATTACTATGGTTCGAGAGAAAATAGCAGTATCTACTCGGACACGCCAGTGGAAGTGTGTTGAATCAAGAAAAGACAGTAAACGTCTTTATTATGGCCGCTTTGTTCTGTCTCCACTTATGAAAGGTCAAGCCGACACAATAGGAATTGCGCTGCGAAGAACTTTGCTTGGAGAAATAGAAGGAACATGTATCACACGTGTAAAATCTAATAAAGTGTCACATGAATATTCTACCGTAGTGGGTATTCAAGAATCAGTACATGAAATTTTAATGAATTTAAAAGAAATTGTATTAAAAAGTAATTTATATGGAACTTGTGACGCATCTATTTGTGTTAGAGGTCCTGGATATGTAACGGCTAAAGATATTGCCTTACCACCTTATGTAGAAATCATTGATAATACACAACATATAGCTAGTCTGACGGAATCGATCAATTTGTGTATTGGATTAGAAATCGAAAGAAATCGTGGATATCTTATCAAAACGCCACATAACTCTCAAGATGGAAGTTATCCTATAGATGCTATATTCATGCCTGTTCGAAATGCAAATCATAGTATTCATTCTTATGGGAATGGAAATCAAAAACAGGAGATACTTTTTCTCGAAATATGGACAAATGGAAGTTTAACTCCGAAAGAAGCACTTCATGAAGCCTCGCGGAATTTAATTGAGTTATTTATACCTTTTTTACATATGGAAGGAGAAAACTCACATTTAGAAAGCAATCAACCCATGGTTCCTTTATCCCCTTTTACTTTTCATGATAAATTAGTTAAAGTCATAAAAAAGAAAAAAGAAATAGCATTTAAGTCGATTTTTATTGACCAATTAGAATTGCCACCCAAGATCTATAATTTACTTAAAAGGTCAAATATATATACATTATTAGACCTTTTGAATAACAGGCACGAAGATCTTATGAAAATAGAGGATTTGCGCCTAGAAGATGTAAAACAGATATTAGTCAGTCTAGAAAAAGGGCATTTTTTTCTCGAAAATTTTTAATCCATTTTGTTTATTTTGTGTTTTTTTTTCAATGAAAATAACTTTTGAATCATTAGTAGAATTCATATATTTCATATATTCTAGATCGATTCAGGATTAAATTGACTAGACGTATCTAGGGCTAATTCGCTTTGAAGCGACTATTCCCTAGATACACGCGTCGTGTTAGTTCATCACAATTTTTTTTAAAAAAGACCTAAAGTTAGGGATTTATCAATAGGTAATGTTGCACCAATACCCAACCAAAGGGCAACCCCGGTACCAATCAAAAAAACAGTTGTCGCTACTGGACGACGAAATGGATTTTGAAATTTATTAACATTCTCTAAAAAAGGTACTGTTAACAATCCCGCAGGTACTGAAACCATTAGAAGAACACCTAAGAATTTATTGGGTACTGTACGAAGTATTTGAAATACAGGAAAGAAATACCATTCTGGTAATATTTCCAAGGGAGTTGCAAACGGATCTGCTGGTTCACCAATCATT